AAGAACCAGTCAAGATATAAGTTATGATATATTGGCGATATTATTATACCAACTGAGATATTGCATAAAAAAAAAAGAAAAACGAATCTGATTATGAGTTGTGAAGCAATAAGAATATATGGATAAACGAAAGGGTGAAAGAAAGAGAGAAAAAGAATATCAATGATAGAGAATTCGAATATGTAAGGTCTATGAGTCATCTCATAAAAGGTAATGTAATAAAGCATCAATATTAATATTAATTAATCCATAATTAGATAACTATATTCATAGAACAAACAAATCAAGAGTCCCGAGTCACTAAAAACTGAGAAGGTTGACTCAAGAAAATGGAATTAGAGGCTCCATTATACAATTCAGACCTAACCATTAATCGAGAGGCGATGGGAACGACGGAACCGGTGAATGCCTAAGATTTTATTAAAAACGAATCTTAATGATTCATTGGATGGGATGGCGGAACAAACCAAGAACCAATCCATTTATTCTGAGGAATCATGTTCTGAGGAGTCATGGGCTAACCCTACATCTGAAATAGATAATGAAAGAGTAAATATTCGCCCGCGAAAATTTCTATTTTATTGGATTTCTAAATTGGGGCCAATCCGATATGATAATAAAAGGAAAAACAAAATTTGTTTAAACCTTATAATTATAATATAACAAAACTACATTATCTATTTATACCTAGATAGCAAGAATTGTGTATAATAGAAAAAGAATACTTGTTTAGTTATATATCAAAACAAGATATACAAATTTCCAATAGATTTGATGAAATCTCCAAAAATCCCACGACGATTCGGTATATTATTTTAAATCCATGTATATTCTATTTTAATCGTTTCATTCGCGAGGAGCCGTATGAGGTAAAAATCTCATGTACGGTTCTGTAGTAGAGATGGAATTGAGAAAGAACCATCAACTATAACCCAAAAAGAACCAGATTCCGTAAACAACATAGAGGAAGAATGAAAGGAATATCCTCTCGGGGTAATCATATTTGCTTCGGTAGATATGCTCTTCAGGCACTTGAGCCCACTTGGATCACATCTAGACAAATAGAAGCAGGACGGCGGGCAATGTCACGAAATGCCCGCCGTGGTGGAAAAATATGGGTACGCATATTTCCAGACAAACCGGTTACAGTAAGACCTACAGAAACACGTATGGGTTCGGGAAAAGGATCTCCCGAATATTGGGTAGCTGTCGTTAAACCGGGTAGAATACTTTATGAAATGGGCGGAGTCACAGAAAATATAGCCAGAAAAGCTATTGCAATAGCAGCATCCAAAATGCCTATACGAACTCAATTCATTATTTCAGCATAATAATTCGAACCAAAGGAAAGAGGTCTTTGGGATGAAAAAAAACAATTGCAATTGTAGGTTTCTTTTTTTTTTGATACACAATATTTCTTTTTTTTTTACTTCGCCCTTTGCACTGAAAGAACAGAGAAAAAAAATGATATGATTCAACCTCAAACCCATTTGAATGTAGCCGATAACAGCGGGGCCCGCGAATTGATGTGTATTCGAATCATAGGAACTAGTAATCGACGATATGCTTATATTGGTGACGTTATTGTTGCTGTAATCAAGGAAGCAGTACCAAATACTCCTTTAGAAAGATCAGAAGTGATCAGAGCTGTAATTGTACGGACTTGTAAAGAACTCAAACGTAACAACGGTATGATAATACAATATGATGATAATGCTGCGGTTGTCATTGATCAAGAAGGAAATCCAAAAGGAACTCGAATTTTTGGTGCGATCGCCCGGGAATTGAGACAGTTAAATTTCACTAAAATAGTTTCATTAGCACCCGAGGTATTATAAGACGAGACCGTGATATATTTATAGTATTTGAATGAAATAGATATAGATTAATTAATAGATTGATTATGTCTCACGCATATACTTTTTTTTGTATTTGTAATTATTAGAAATCTTATCTTATTATAAATATAAAAATCTTTATTATTTATTATATATTATAATTATATTAAAATTAAAAAGATTTTTTAAATATATTCATATTCAATTTTTCAATTTAAAAATCAAAAATATTTAAAAATTCCATAATTCATAAATAAAAAAATAGAAAAGAATAAAATAAAATTAATAAAAGCTAGAAAATAAAAGATATAATAAAAGAGCATGTTGATTATATCAAAAGTCAAGGGCAACAATCATTTTAATTTATCATGGGTAAGGACACCATTGCTGACATAATAACTTCTATACGAAATGCTGACATGAATAGAAAAGGAACGGTTCGAATACCATGTACTAATATCACTGAAAACATTGTTACAATACTTTTCCGAGAAGGTTTTATTGAAAACGTGAGAAAACATCGGGAAAACAAAAAAGATTTTTTAGTTTTAACTCTACGACATAGAAGAAATAAGAAAGGATCATATAAAAATATTTTGAATTTAAAACGAATCAGTAGACCTGGTCTACGAATCTATTCGAATTATCAACGAATTCCTAGAATTTTAGGAGGAATGGGGATTGTAATTCTTTCCACTTCTCGAGGTATAATGACAGATCGAGAGGCTCGATTAGAAAGAATCGGCGGAGAAATTTTATGTTATATATGGTAATCTTTCTGATATCCGAATTATATGAGAAACTTACATACATTTTTGTGAAAAAAGAGAAAGAAAAAGCGCGTTTCTAATATCACTCCTCATACATTAGTTAATACGGGAAGGTTTTTAACTGAAATAGGAATAAAAGAAATAAATGGATTCATGAGGGTTTAATTACTTAATCACTTCCCAATGGTATGTTCCAGGTTCGTTTCTATAATGAAAATAAGATTCTAGGTTATGTTTCCGGAAGGATTCGACATAGTTTTATACATATACTACCGGGAGATAAAGTAAAAATGGAAATAAGTGATTTTGATTCAAGCGTAGGGCGTATAATTTTAAAACCCCGGAACCAAAATTCGAATGATTAGGCTGTTTTTCAACTTCAACATTCTTTTGGGAATACAATTTGAAGTTAAAAATTTCAGGAAACCCTATTTTCTTCCAATAAATATATTCGGAATTCAGTTAAGGAATGACAAATATGAAAATAAGGGCCTCCGTTCGTAAAATTTGTGAAAAATGTCGACTGATCCGTAGGCGCGGACGAATTATAGTAATTTGTTCCAATCCAAGACATAAACAAAGACAAGGATAATCTTTCCAAAAAACAAAAAAAAAGGGGGGCTTTCTAAAACTAAAGGACCAGATGCACAAATAAAAAAATAAAATAGAAAAAAAATTAATAAATTAGCTATTTCTATTAATATTTATATTAATATATTCGAATAGAATATTAAAATATATAAAATGAAAAAAATCGAAAAATAGAAAGGATCTTTTTTTGACATGAAATGGATATATCCATATATCTCTGACTTATATTTATGAGATAATAAAATATGGGAAAACCTATACCAAAAATTGGTTCACGTAGAAATGGACGTATTGGTTCACGTAAGAATGCGCGTAAAATACCAAAGGGAGTTATTCATGTTCAAGCTAGTTTTAACAATACCATTGTGACTGTTACAGATGTACGAGGTCAGGTGATTTCTTGGTCCTCCGCCGGTACTTGTGGATTTAAGGGGACAAGAAGGGGGACACCATTTGCCGCTCAAACTGCAGCAGGAAATGCTATTCGGACAGTAGCGGATCAAGGTATGCAACGAGCGGAAGTCATGATAAAAGGTCCCGGTCTCGGAAGAGATGCGGCATTAAGAGCTATTCGTAGAAGTGGTATACTATTAAGTTTCATACGGGATGTAACCCCCATGCCACATAATGGATGTAGGCCCCCTAAAAAAAGACGTGTGTAAAAGGAAAAATCAACATTGAAGAGATTTCAAGAGAAATAAATAATTCAAGGATTTGATCAAAATATATTACTATGGTTCGAGAGAAAGTAAGAGTATCCACTCGGACACTACAGTGGAAGTGTGTTGAATCAAGAGCAGACAGTAAGCGTCTTTATTATGGACGCTTTATTCTGTCTCCACTTATGAAAGGTCAAGCCGACACAATAGGCATTGCAATGCGAAGAGCTTTGCTCGGAGAAATAGAGGGAACATGTATCACACGTGCAAAATCTGAGAAAATACCACATGAATATTCTACCATAGTGGGTATTCAAGAATCAGTACAGGAAATTTTAATGAATTTGAAAAAAATTGTATTGAGAAGTAATCTGTATGGAACTCGGCACGCGTCTATTTGTGTCAAGGGTCCTGGATATGTAACTGCTCAAGATATAATTTTGCCACCTTCTGTAGAAATCGTTGATAATACACAACATATAGCTAACCTAATAGAACCTATTCATTTGTGTATTGAATTAAAAATTGAGAGGAATCGCGGATATCGTATAAAAACACTAAATACCTTTCAAAACGGAAGTTATCCTATAGATGCTGTATTCATGCCTGTTCGAAATGCAAATCATAGTATTCATTCTTATGTGAATGGGAATGAAAAACAAGAGATACTTTTTCTCGAAATATGGACAAATGGAAGTTTAACTCCTAAAGAAGCGCTTTATGAAGCCTCCCGGAATTTGATTGATTTATTTATTCCTTTTTTACATGCGGACGAAGAAAACTTTAATTTAGAAAACAATCAAGACAAAGTGACTTTACCCCTTTTTACTTTTTATGATGGATTGGCTAAACTAAGGAAAAATAAAAAAGAAATAGCATTGAAATCTATTTTTATTGACCAATTAGAATTGCCTCCCAGGATCTATAATTGTCTCAAAAGGTCCAATATACATACATTGTTGGAGCTTTTGAATAACAGTCAAGAAGACCTTATGAAAATGAAACATTTTCGCATAGAAGATGTAAAACGTATATTGGACATTTTAGAAATAGAAAAACATTTTGCATAAAATTGAAATCCATTGGATTTTTTTATCTTTTTTTTAGAAAAAAAAAAGATAAAAATGTTGTTTTTGAATCTT